CAACTCCATATATGTAATGTATTTCATACGTATGAACGGAAACGAGACGGAAGAATGAAGAACATTTTCGACGCAAGTTCGAATTTGCGACCTTATAATGCAAATGGAAATGAATTGATAAAACATTCCTGGAAAAAAAATTCTATCACTTCCACTTATGGAGTCTTGTATAGAATATACAAATTGATCCAATTTCTACCTATTATTATGATATTACGATCAGATTGGGTACCAAAAAAATAAATGGATTCAGGATTAAATCTTTATGAATGAGATAAAGACAGAATAATCAGGAGCAGTATAGAATTTCCTTTTTTTAGCACACTTTAATGTTCAAAAAAGAATTCGCGGATTCTTTTTGCTCTTTGGTAGTAGAATTTATAGATAGAATACGATTGAATTGCATATATAGTAATAGGAGTAGTATTTATTAAGTACATGCCGATATACCTATCCGCATATCGCGTCTTTTATCGTTATTTTACTTGTGGCAATAGAAGTCAGGTCACACTATATCATAATTCCTATTTTCTATTCAAAATATTCAATGAAAAATTGAAGCACGATAATTCTCTATAGGGATATGTACATAAGAGAGAGACCCAATGCTTTATTTCTGTGTAAAAATTTCTGTTCTGGGGTTTACATATACACATATATTTTGTTATAATTGAAATTGAAAAGGATTTATTATTGAAAATAATTGATACGGATTAGTCGTAAATCAATTTTGCCCTGAATTTTTCGGTCTGTGACCGGAAATCTATTTTTTCTCTTTTCAATAGAAGGAGAAGGGAAGTTTTTAAGCAATGTGTCTTTTGAGATACAATCAATCGAAGAGAATAATATAAACTGGATCCAATAAAAAATAGGGATTAATTTTTTAAAAGGGAAGGGATAAGTACAATGGGATTCAAGATCAAAAAAAATTAGTAATAGAATATGGGTGGATAAAAATATTATCTATTTTGGATCAGATTTGGCGGCATGGCCAAGTGGTAAGGCGGGGGACTGCAAATCCTTTATCCCCAGTTCAAATCCGGGTGTCGCCTGATCAACAAAAGACTTGAAATTTCTTATTCTGCTGATCTAACTCGACAAATTCTTGCCCCGCAAGAAGCAGAGGCAAACGACTAGGCCTGTCGATACTTTATTTTTAGAATCCATAATTCTATAAAAAAGAACTGTAATTTTTTTTTCTCAAAATCTGGGTACCGGTCCAAACCGGTACCAATAGGGATGAAGTAACCCTTTCTTATTAATGATTGATTCGGACATTTATTTGATTTATGATATCAATTGAATCAAATAAATAGTGAAAGTCAATTCTGGGATTCAGAACTACGAAAGTCAGAGGTCGGAAATCTTAGTATCCAAAGGTTCCTAAAGGACACTCCATTTTTGCTCCTAGGATTGAAGAAAAGATTATACGAAAGACTCTCAAGACTTTCTAATTATCTTACACTACCTATACTAAATACTAAAATAGTGTCTACTGACTCTGTCTGGAATTAGATTGAATAGAATAGGCTGATGGGAAATCAATTTAGAAGTTGTGGAAAGGACTGAAGATACTTTGTATCCAGCCTCACGAGAGGCTTTGAGTACTCAAACATTCAATTAACATGGTTGGGCGGCTCTTATTTATAGAGTTTATAGAGTAAAAAGAAAAGTTGAAAAAAAAAAATTCTTTGCCCGTGTAGGAGATTACAAAAAAAATGTATGTAATAATGATGGTGGTGTCTTCCCATTCCATTCTTTCACAGAAAGAAAGACGTAAGCCTTAGATCAAATAAAATAGAGGTATCTGATAGATAGTTATCTATCTTGATGGTATATTTTGACGTCTTTTGCTTATGAAAGAAAGGTAACAAACAATAGGTCTTACTATTTCTACATGTTCCATTAGGAGCATTCCTTTGCTATTTACAAATAAAAAGGTGTGTGTATCGTATTTGTGCTTAATGCTTCCCGATTCTACCAGAAATTTTCTAATATAGGAACTTGTTACGAGTGGATTCATTGGATTAGTTCATCAATAGCCTTAAGTCAGAATCCTATTTTCTTTTTACTCTCCACCATTGATTCCACTATGATTATTGATCAATAATCAATAATGAAATAATTCATTCATAGAGATAGGAGACATAATTCACATGGATATAGTAAGTCTCACTTGGGCTGCTTTAATGGTAGTCTTTACATTTTCCCTCTCACTCGTAGTATGGGGAAGAAGTGGACTATAGGGGAACTACTAATTGAATAATCGATTGAGTGATCTTGAATAATCGATTGAGTGATCGAATTGTATCAATCGTTTAATTGATTGTTTTGCGAAACTAAAAAAAAGAAAAAAAGAAATAGAATTAGACTGCTATTTCGATGTATATGTATTAGATGTACATCTAATCTAATCTAATCTAATATATGTACATCTAATACATGTACATATTGTACATTGATCTATATCTATATAAAACCATATCTGTATACAACTTTATATGATCAAATTTATATGATCATACTATTTATATGATAATATATTTATATTATATGATAATATATTTATATGATAAAAATATAGTATACAATACTATCTAGTGTGGTAGAAAGAACTATATTATATATAGTTCTTTCTACCACACTATCTCAGATACTTATGATTCCAGCCATTTCATTTCATTTAAAACTTGGAGTTTTAATCCCTTTCTTTCATTTCTTCAATCATTGATAAGAACTAATAATCCAAGTTTCAGTTAAATTAATCATTTTGACTGACTGTTTTTACGTAGATGATAAGTAAAAAAGCAGTAGGAACTAGAATGAACAGTGCAGTAGCAATAAATGCGAGAATATTGACTTCCATAATCTCATTGTTTTTTTTACTTCGCAATAACTCGGGATCTAATCCCATAGAGATAAGAAATTTTACTCCTGTTAATTCAATGGGATGAATTGAATTCTGATGATACTGAATCGGATCAATATTATGAATAACAATATCTGATCTATCAAATCGATTCATCGTCGAGAATTGAATAGTATAACACAGGAAAATCTTTTATTTTATCCATACTAAATCCGAAATGAAATGGGATTCTTTATCGGATCAGGAATTCCATTGAATTTTTCATCCTTTTTTCCATCTCACTTCTACTGTTTGGATCTGTGTGACCCATAGAATACCGGGTCATATAATATCTCATAATTGTATGTATAAGTATAAGGAAAGAGAATTGTATAAGGAAGACAGTAGGTTATGGAAAAGAAAAAAAGTGGAAAAAAGGACGGGTGTTAAGTGGAAAAGATCTAATATTCCAACAAATTTACTAAAAAGGGGCGTTGCTTGGTCTTTTATTTTATTAGTATCTCTTCTTCTTTCTTGGATTGAGACTAGAACGCATACATCAAAAATTCAATGTGCAATTTGCATTGAGAATAGATAGATTGTTTCCAATTAGTCATTGAGGATACACAAACAAAGTCGAGGCTAGAAAGGGTATGGTTTAACCTGAGAGGTATTCTGTCAAGGTAATTATGTTAAGTTCATTGTGTATCGTACAATAAACGAATACAATTTGTGTATGTACTCCCGGTAAAAATAGGGGAACTCTATTTCATTGTTCAATAGCAATTGAAAAAGAAAGTCAGACGATACGAGTATGGTATCTCTTAAAATACTGAATATAGTAATGCCACCGATTGTACCAACTTACATATGTCTCCCCTTATCAATCGGTATTAGTGAAAGCAATGGAAATTCCCGTACTTGTCTGATGATAAATGCGACACGAAAAACAAAAAAAATAAGGATCCACCGCTGGGGATTAGATCTTGCTACCTGTCCCCCCTTTCACAGAAAATGGAGAGATGAATTTATCAATTCATCGGATCCTAGTTCGGGACTGACGGGGCTCGAACCCGCAGCTTCCGCCTTGACAGGGCGGTGCTCTGACCGATTGAACTACAATCCCAGCAAGGTGTATGGCATACATATTCTTACTAGTTTGATGAGAACATTCTATTCGTTGTGTTGTAACAGAAACACGAATGATATACTGAAATATCCACATAGATATGGAATATAGTGAGAGCGACACGGATTACTAGTAACGAGTGGTTATTTTATTGCCAAAAAAATGGATAATCCATTTTTCAATGAGAAAAAAGAACTATTTTTATGATACTTAATTAAAATTAAGTATCATAAAAATAGATAGTTAGAAAAATCAGAACGAATGAGAAAAACATGGATAGAGAAAAAATTGACTCTTTCTCTTCATTTCTACGGATCAGGCATTTCTGTTTCTGGAGAACAAATTGGTTATTTCATATTCATGGAGCAACGAATTATTGGGCCGAGCTGGATTTGAACCAGCGTAGACATATCATCAACGAATTTACAGTCCGTCCCCATTAACCGCTCGGGCATCGACCCAGGAAGAATTAATTCTAGATTTATTGATAATCTACGATCAACTTCCTCTCTACCCCCAGGGGAAGTCGAATCCCCGCTGCCTCCTTGAAAGAGAGATGTCCTGAACCACTAGACGATAGGGGCATATCCACCCGACCGTCATCATACTATGATGATGATCATCATAGTATGATAATAGTATGAACAGTTTTTTGGAATTGTCAATAGAATCTAATGGTATGACCAGATCCGAAAAGTCTTTCCTATTTTTATGTTATGATTTCATAGAATTTTTTTTTTATTTGATGGTTCTTGTATGAACCCCTATGCATATGCATATATGTATATATGTATATATGCATATGCATACATATATACATTAGACTCATAATGGCAAATTCATGAATTGAATAAAACGGGCCGGGCCCTTTTAACTCAGCGGTAGAGTAACGCCATGGTAAGGCGTAAGTCATCGGTTCAAATCCGATAAAGGGCTTTTCCACTAAACTCAAGATTTAGTCTTCGTTTTTCCGCGGAAAACAGAGATATTTTTTTTTCTAAAAAAGGAAAAAGGTAACCACCT